GATGAAGACATGGTCTCTCTGGATCCCATTGGATTTCATTCGGAGGAGGAGCCTTATAAAGATCGGATTGATTCTTATCAAAGAAAGACAGGATTAACTGAGGCTGTTCAAACAGGCGTAGGTCAACTAAACGGTATTCCCGTAGCAATTGGGGTTATGGATTTTCAGTTTATGGGGGGTAGTATGGGATCCGTAGTCGGGGAGAAAATCACCCGTTTGATTGAGTACGCTACCAATAAATTTCTACCTCTTATTATAGTGTGTGCTTCGGGAGGGGCGCGCATGCAAGAAGGAAGTTTGAGCTTGATGCAAATGGCTAAAATATCGTCTGCCTTATATGATTATCAATCAAATAAAAAGTTATTTTATGTATCAATCCTTACATCTCCTACTACTGGTGGGGTAACAGCCAGTTTTGGTATGTTGGGAGATATCATTATTGCCGAACCCAATTCCTACATTGCATTTGCGGGTAAAAGAGTAATTGAACAAACATTGAATAAAACAGTACCCGAAGGTTCACAAGCGGCTGAATATTTATTCCAGAAGGGCTTATTCGACCTAATCGTACCACGTAATCTTTTAAAAAGTGTTCTAAGTGAGTTATTTAAGCTCCACGCCTTCTTTCCTTTGAAGTCCAATTCAATCAAGTAGAGCGCACTAAGTTACATTTTGTTATTTGTAGCAAACAAACAGTTAGCTTAGATGAATAAGTCCATTTATTTAGTTCTACATTCCTTGGACTTATTCTATATACTCACTTAGATATATAGATACTTATATCTCTACTAAGAATTTTCAAATTGAATTAATTAATTAATTATACTAAGAATTCATAATAATTACAATTCTTAATTATAATTAGTATAAATATAAAAAATGATATTTTAAAAAACTAATAACAGGTACAAATAGTAAATCGAGGTACCCATTTTATGACAACTTTCAACTTTCCCTCTATTTTTGTGCCTTTAGTAGGCCTAGTATTTCCGGCAATTGCAATGGCTTCTTTATTTCTTCATGTTCAAAAAAACAAGATTGTTTAGATCTAAGGAGACCCAATCCAATCTTATCCGTTTTTTTTTTGAAACTTACACTTGTAGCATAACACAGATATTTAGTTCGGGAAATGTGGTATAACATGTGATTTCCGCCGAACAGAAAGGAAAAAGCTCTTATGCCTGCAGAAAAGGATCTATGGGTAAATGAATTCTAGCTAGTTTCAAATTGATCAGGATCGTCAGATGCCTAAAATGTAAAGTTGGTCGATCTATATGTATATCAATATGTATATTGGGATTATATGAAGAGTATGTTATTATTTTAGATCTAACCAATTTGATGAATTACTCCTAAAGGTTCACATCAAACTAGTGCTAGTTCACATCAAACTAGTGCTAGTTGATGAGAATTCCTTCGGAAAGAAAAAAAGTAAAAACCATTTGGGGTATTTTCTCAATTCCAATAAAATGCAATCGGATCAAGTATGAGTTGGCGATCAGAACATATATGGATAGAACTTATAACGGGGTCTCGAAAACTAAGTAATTTTTGCTGGGCCCTTATCGTTTTTTTAGGTTCATTAGGATTCTTATTGGTTGGAATTTCCAGTTATCTTGGTAGAAATTTGCTACCTTTTGTTCCGTCTCAGGAAATCATTTTTTTTCCACAAGGGATCGTGATGTCTTTCTACGGGATCGCGGGTCTTTTTATTAGTTCCTATTTGTGGTGCACAATTTCCTGGAATGTAGGTAGTGGTTATGATCGATTCGATAGAAAGAAAGGAATAGTATGTATTTTTCGTTGGGGATTTCCTGGAAAAAACCGTCGCATATTCCTCCGATTCCGCATAAAAGATATTCAATCCGTTAGAATAGAAGTTAAAGAGGGTATTTATGCTCGTCGTGTCCTTTATATGGACATCAGAGGCCGGGGGGCTATTCCGTTGACTCGCACTGATGAGAATTTGACTCCACGAGAAATTGAACAAAAAGCCGCGGAATTGGCCTATTTCTTGCGCGTACCAATTGAAGTCTTTTAAAAGGAACTGGGCTGAAGAACGAATGCTTTCTCAGCAGGAGGGAAAAAATACAAGAATCCTGTTTTTTCTATAACATAACTTAACTGAAGTTTCGTCAGAACGTTCAGTCGAGCCAAAGCCGACGTATATGGAACAACCATAAAACAAAACTCTTTTTTTGTTAAATTTCATATTTGTTGGAAGTGATACTTTAGATGCGGATAAATCATATCTTGTAAATTAGTTCCTTTTTGTCAATCGACCTTTTTTTATCCTTTCGTTTGTGTTCCTTACTAACCAATAATGGGGTTTCTTAATAATGATAACTGGCCCATTTCTGTCTTGTTTTGCCGCTTATTTGTTTGATCATCACAATATCTTTCTCTCAATTATTCTATTCTTGGCTATGGGGAATCATTGGAATTTTTTCGAAATAGGAGTTCTTTCGTCTCAAAATCTCAATAATATTCATTTCTTAAA